TAAAACTTATAATAATGTAAATAAAAACATTTTGAAACCATAAAAAAAATGGCTCGGGACTTTCCTGTTTTTTGAAGTTGTGTATATAAATGTTAATCATCTTAGGGGTTTTAATGTTCTTGGGGTTTAGTATTACACTTGTGGTCCGGGGGTTGCTGGGTGTATATCCTATGTTTTAATGGGTGAATTGATAGTCAAGCTAGGATTACCTCTTATGCAGGCGGGGCTTTGTTGGGCCCCGCCTAACACTTTTTTAAATTTTACCAGATTAATCAAAAAAAACTTATAATAATGTAAATAAAAACATTTTGAAACCATAAAAAAAATGGCTCGGGACTTTCCTGTTTTTTGAAGTTGTGTATATAAATGTTAATCATCTTAGGGGTTTTAATGTTCTTGGGGTTTAGTATTACACTTGTGGTCCGGGGGTTGCTGGGTGTATATCCTATGTTTTAATGGGTGAATTGATAGTCAAGCTAGGATTACCTCTTATGCAGGCGGGGCTTTGTTGGGCCCCGCCTAACACTTTTTTAAATTTTACCAGATTAATCAAAAAAAACTTATAATAATGTAAATAAAAACATTTTGAAACCATAAAAAAAATGGCTCGGGACTTTCCTGTTTTTTGAAGTTGTGTATATAAATGTTAATCATCTTAGGGGTTTTAATGTTCTTGGGGTTTAGTATTACACTTGTGGTCCGGGGGTTGCTGGGTGTATATCCTATGTTTTAATGGGTGAATTGATAGTCAAGCTAGGATTACCTCTTATGCAGGCGGGGCTTTGTTGGGCCCCGCCTAACACTTTTTTAAATTTTACCAGATTAATCAAAAAAAACTTATAATAATGTAAATAAAAACATTTTGAAACCATAAAAAAAATGGCTCGGGACTTTCCTGTTTTTTGAAGTTGTGTATATAAATGTTAATCATCTTAGGGGTTTTAATGTTCTTGGGGTTTAGTATTACACTTGTGGTCCGGGGGTTGCTGGGTGTATATCCTATGTTTTAATGGGTGAATTGATAGTCAAGCTAGGATTACCTCTTATGCAGGCGGGGCTTTGTTGGGCCCCGCCTAACACTTTTTTAAATTTTACCAGATTAATCAAAAAAAACTTATAATAATGTAAATAAAAACATTTTGAAACCATAAAAGACGACTTGAGGTTTTCCTGTTTCCGGGGGGTTTACAGGAGCGTTAGCTATCTCAGGAGTTTAGGGGGGTAGGGGGGTTTAACGCGAAAAAGCCAAAAGGGGGTAATATAGATATCTTCCGACTAAATCTCACTACTTTATGTCCTTGAAATCTTTATATGTAATTCTTTTATGAAAGACTTTTCATCACTCATACTATTTCCTTTGCTTCCTAAGGTGATTACCACCTTATTAATTAGATTACATACACTGTGAAATGTCCACTGAAAAGGAAAAAAGAAAAAAAATTGTATGCCCTATAGAAAGAACGCTCGGCATGGTGGCCGCTCCCGCTATTGTCTTCCACCATTAACTTATGTCCTTTTGAAATAAAGGTATGAGGAGGTTTACAGTATATGGCCCTGAAATAGGAACCAAATGCCAGGAATAAATCACTATGTGAAACCCCCACAATTATTGTCCCTCACCTTCAATAACCGTTAGCATTAAGAAATGGACTTGTTGGTCGGTTCTTACTACATTAAATATTTGAGTTTGGCGGGATTTTGAGTAAAGGTATAACTTAACTTACTGAATATTTATTGTTAGGTCTTAAGTTTCGCCTGGTATTTATAATTACTTGCTGGTTTTATTACTCTGCTTTATACAAAGTATTCGTTATTATGTATTCCTGAATGGTTAAATTCAATATATGGTGATAAAACATAGATTGTACTTAAATACTATATGATATGGTTAATATAAATTAATGTTGATAATACATATATGTATATAAATACTATATGATATGGTTAATATAAATTAATGTTGATAATACATATATGTATATAAATACTATATGATATGGTTAATATAAATTAATGTTGATAATACATATATGTATATAAAATTATTGTACATATACTACAAAGAATAGTTTAACTAAGAATCCTGGCTTTGGGAGTCAGGGGTGGGAGTTAAAATCTCCTTTCTTTGAGCAGTAGGGAGGACTTTAACCTCCGACATCTGGTTTACAAGACCAGGGCTCTGATGCTGAGCTACTAGTGCAAGCTCATTCAAGTGCTTTGTCCTCTGCATAGCCTGCTAGTGGTGTAAGGACTAGGAAAAGGAAAAAGTATAAAAAGGATGCGACTTGTCCAATAATAACGAATGGGTGTGATACAGGCATTCCCCCGATTCAAGTGAGAATAATAACGTCTGCGATTAGGGTTCAAAACAAGAATTGTGTGAGTGGTCGGAAAGTGAGGCTTCGTTGTTTAGACGTGTGTAGGAATGGTACAAGCATCAGGATGAGGATCGAAGCTAGAAGGGCTAAAACTCCCCCTAATTTATTGGGGATGGAGCGTAGAATTGCATATGCGAACAGGAAATATCATTCTGGCTTAATGTGGGGAGGAGTAACTAGTGGATTGGCGGGGGTGAAGTTGTCTGGGTCTCCTAGCAGGTTGGGTGAGAATAAAGCTAAACATGTAAGGGCAATGACAAGTACTGCGAACCCTAACAAGTCTTTGTATGAGAAGTAGGGGTGGAAGCTTATTTTATCTGCGTCTGAATTTAGGCCGAGGGGGTTATTTGATCCTGTTTGGTGAAGGAAGAGGAGGTGGACTATGGTTGCGCCCGCAATTACAAAGGGGAATAAAAAGTGGAAAGCAAAGAATCGGGTAAGGGTTGCATTGTCTACTGAGAATCCACCTCAAATTCATTGAACAAGGGCGTTACCTACGTAGGGTACTGCAGAGAGTAGATTGGTGATAACGGTGGCACCTCAAAAGGACATTTGGCCTCAGGGTAACACATAACCAACGAAAGCAGTTATTATAACTAGAAGTAATAGAACTACTCCGATGTTTCATGTTTCTTTATAAAGGTATGAGCCGTAGTAAAGTCCACGGCCAATGTGGGCATAGATGCACACAAAGAAGAAGGATGCACCGTTGGCGTGAAGGTTTCGGATGAGTCACCCGTAATTTACGTCCCGGCAGATATGAGCAACGGAAGAAAAAGCCGTAGCAATATCAGAGGTATAGTGTATGGCTAAAAATAGTCCTGTGAGGATTTGAATAACTAAGCAGAGTCCTAGGAGAGAGCCGAAGTTTCATCACACTGAAATATTTGAGGGGGCGGGTAGATCAACCAGGGCATTGTTTGCGATTTTGAGGAGGGGGTGTGTCTTTCGTAGACTTGCCATTAGTAGGTTCTTGTAGTTGAATAACAACGGTGGTTTTTCAAGCCATTAGTTCTGGTTAAAGTCCTGGCAGGAATTATGACTTACATTATGTCTTTATTTTTAATTGGATTAGTTTTAGGGTTGGTTGCAGTTGCCTCTAACCCTTCTCCCTACTTTGCTGCCTTAGGGTTAGTAGTTGTGGCGGGCATGGGGTGTGGAGTATTGGTTGGTCATGGGGGACCTTTTCTATCGTTGGTGCTGTTTTTGATTTATTTGGGTGGTATACTAGTCGTGTTTGCGTACTCGGCGGCACTTGCCGCTGAGCCTTATCCGGAAAGTTGGGTTAGTGGTCCTGTTGTAGGTGACATGTTGATATACTTAGTAGGGGTGGGGGTGGCTTCTAGTGTATTTTGAGGGGGGTGATATGAGTCTTCATGGGTGCCGGCTGATGAGCTTAGTGAGCTCTCTGTCCTGCGAGGTGATATAGGAGGGGTTGCGTTAATGTACTCATTAGGGGGAGGGATGTTAGTACTTAGTGCGTGGGTTCTGCTTCTCACCCTGTTTGTTGTGTTGGAATTAACTCGAGGACTAAGTCGGGGGGCCCTTCGGGCAGTTTAACGGGTGAATAATAGGGCAGCAAGGGTTAGGGTGAGAAGGAATAGGGTGAGGTATGTCTTGATTATTCCTTGTTGGGTGTTGCTTGTTGTTGTGATAAGGGGGATATTTGATGAAGAGATTGCTTTGGGGCCGACTTTCTCTAGTCAAGTTTGGTCAATCAGTTGGCTGGCAAGTGTCTGTCCTAAAACTAGATTTAGCTTGGGGGTAAATCGGTGAACGATTGAGGGGAAAAAGCCTAATATGTTCGAGAAGTGGTGGGTAACCAGATTAGGTATGATTTTGTATTGTTTATTGGTGAGTGTTGCTAGCTCGAGGGCAATGAGTAACCCCATAATTGTGACTACAAGGGCAGCTAGTTTGAGCAAGGGGGGTATAGATATCACAGGGGTCTTAAGGGGGGTGATGCTTGAGATAATTAGGAGGCCAGCGACAATGCTTCCTCATGCAAGTCGCTTTAAGGGGTTAATAACCGCTGGGTTATTTTCATTGATGGGGGAGATAGCGTTAAACCGTGGGTGGCCTATTGATACAAAAAACACTACGCGGAGACTATAGATGGCCGTGAATGAGGTGGCTAGAAGGGTTAGGACCAGGGCTCAGGCGTTTAGGTGGGATGTGTTTAGTGCTTCAATAATGGCATCTTTGGAGAAGAATCCTGCCAGAAAGGGGGTGCCTGTAAGGGCTAAACTACCAATAGTGAGGCAGGAGGATGTAAAGGGGGCAAGGTGATGTATACCTCCTATTTTTCGGATATCTTGTTCGTCGTTGAGGCTGTGAATAATTGAGCCAGAACAGAGGAATAGTATTGCCTTAAAGAAGGCATGGGTACAAATGTGGAGGAAGGCTAGCTGAGGTTGATTTAAGCCGATGGTAACTATTATTAGGCCAAGTTGGCTTGATGTGGAGAATGCTACGATTTTCTTGATATCATTTTGGGTTAGGGCACAGGTGGCTGTAAATAGCGTCGTTAGGGCACCTAGGCATAGGCAGGTGGTGAGGGCAGTTTGATTATTTTCCAGGAGGGGACTTGTTCGTACTAGGAGAAAAATACCGGCAACGACTATGGTGCTTGAATGCAGTAGGGCAGAGACCGGTGTAGGACCCTCTATGGCAGAGGGGAGTCAAGGGTGAAGACCAAATTGGGCCGACTTGCCTGTAGCGGCAACAATCAGGCCTAGTAGCGGTAGGGTAAGATCCAGGTCTTTCGTTGCTGTAAAAATCTGTTGTAACTCTCAGGAGTTAGCGTTGGTTGCTATTCATGCTATTGTGAATAGTAATCCAATGTCTCCGACTCGATTATACACAACGGCCTGAAGGGCCGCTGTATTGGCATCTGCTCGTCCGTATCATCAGCCAATGAGTAGAAATGATATAATGCCTACCCCTTCCCAACCAATGAAAAGTTGGAACAGATTGTTTGCCGTGACAAGAATAATCATGGCAATAAGGAAAACTAAGAGGTATTTAAAGAACCGGTTTATGTACGGGTCTGCGTGTATATATCATGATGCAAATTCTAGAATAGACCAAGTGACGTAAAGGGCAATGGGGACAAAAATAACTGAGTAGTGGTCAAATTTGAAGCTAATGTTCACGTCGAAGGTTATTGTATTTATTCAATTTCATGAGGTGATGATTGCTTCTGCGCCCTCGTTAAGAAAGAGAAATAGGGGGACCAGGCTAACGAAGAAGGCTAGGGCGACCGCTGTCTTAACATGGGAGACGGCCCAGTTGGGGTTTCGGGGGTGGGGCTCTAGGGTTGTAAAGATAGGATATGCTAATAGTAAAAAGATAATGACTAAGCTGGATGATATAATAAGTGATGAGGAGTGCATAGCTGCTACTTGGATTTGCACCAAGAGTTTTTGGTTCCTAAGACCAATGGATGAGCTGTTATCCTTTAGGAGCAGGTCGAGTGAGCCTTGGGGTCCAACCAAGGTCACGGAGATTAGCAGTCTTCGTTGCTGGCGAGCCTCTCTCGGTGGATAAGGGGATTTTAACCTCTGTCTTTAGAATCACAATCTAATATTTTTGTTAAACTATATCTACAGGTGGTTCAGCCTCATACTAATTCGGGCTTTAAGATAAGTAGAAGCAGGGGGAGGAGGTGAAGGGCTATAACTAGGTGCTCCCGCGTATAGGAGGGGTTTAGGCTAATAATATGTGCTGGGAGGGGGCCTCGTTGGGTTATGAGGAATATATAAAGTGAATAGCTCGCGGTAATAAGGGTCCCTGCCCCTGTGAGTACGAGGGTTCATCATGATCAGCCAAATAATGAGGTAATAATTAAAAGTTCTCCCATGAGGTTGGGTAGTGGGGGAAGGGCTAAGTTTGCGAGGCTGGCAATAAATCATCATGTTGCTATGAGTGGAAGTACTATTTGTAACCCTCGGGCTAATAATATTGTCCGGCTATGGAGGCGCTCATAATTTGTGTTGGCTAAGCAGAAGAGGGCTGAGGACGTTAGGCCGTGTGCAATCATAAGGATTACGGCGCCGGCAAGTCCTCAAGGTGTCTGGATAAGAATACCTCCAACGACCAGGCCCATGTGGCTTACGGATGAATAGGCGATGAGGGATTTAAGATCTGTTTGGCGAAGGCAGGTGGAGCCAGTTATAATTACACCTCAGAGGGCGAGGATGATAAAGGGATAGCTTAATTCCTTGGTAAGAGGTTCCAATATAACTATTATTCGGATTATACCGTAGCCTCCTAGTTTTAGAAGAACTGCAGCTAGAACCATTGAGCCTGCAACTGGGGCTTCTACATGTGCTTTTGGTAGCCAGAGGTGTGCTCCGTATAGGGGTATTTTTACTAAAAATGCAATTAGGCAGCCTGCTCATCAAAGTTTGTCAGCATAAGATGAAAGAGGGGTAGGGCTAGTATACTGGATGGTTAAAAGGGAGAGGGAGCCTGCATCCTTTTGGAGAAGCAAGAGGGCAACTAGTAATGGGAGAGAGCCTGCTAGTGTGTAGAACAAAAAATATACCCCTGCATTAAGGCGTTCTGCCTGGTTACCTCACCGAGTGATAATAATTAGTGTGGGGATGAGAGTAGCTTCAAACATAACATAAAACATAAGGAGTTCGGTGGCACCGAAGGCTATGATAAGGAATACTTGCAGAGATGTTAATAGGCTGATGTAGGTCCGTTGGCGGTTAATAGGTTCGAGTGCTGTGTGGCTTTGGCTTGCCAAAATTATAAGAGGGAGTAGTCAGCAGGTAAGAACAAGGAGGGGTGTTGAGAGGGGGTCTGTGGCCATGAAGGGCGTGAGGCAAGATCAGCCTGTTTCGGATGTATTTTTTAGTCAAGTGAGGCTGGCTAATGCAATGACTAGGCTGTGGGAGAGGGTAGTAGGTCATAATCACTTGGCAGGGGCAAGCCAGGCTGTGGGGAGAAGCATTAGGGTGGGAATTAGGATTTTTAGCATTGTAAGAGGTTTAAGGTTTGAAGGCGATCTGAGCCGTGTGTGCGAGCTGTGGCTACCAGTAAGGCAAGTCCTGCGCTTGCTTCACAGGCTGAAAAAGCCAATAGAAGTATGGGAGCCGCAGAGAAACTTGTGGAGCCTAGTTGAAGGGTTCAAATCGAAAGTCCAATAAATAAAGAGAGCATCATCCCTTCTAAGCATAAAAGAGCGGAGAGGAGGTGGGTTCGATGGAATGCTAGGCCTGTCAGTCCTAGGGTAAAGGCCGATGAGAAAGCGAAGTGAGCGGGAGTCATTAGACAATTATGGACTTTAACCATAAGCTTTTGAGCCGAAATCAAATATTTTTCTTAAACTAATTGGCTATTCGGCTCATTCTAGTCCTCCTTGAATTCACTCGTAAATTAAGCCAAGGGTAAGAAGGATAAGCACGGCCACGGCTCAGAAGAGTGTTAATAAAGGGGAGGTTAATTGGTCCCCTCAGGGGAGCGGGAGGAGAAGGGCAATTTCTAAATCGAAAAGGAGGAAAAGAATGGCGACTAGGAAGAAGCGGAGAGAAAATGGTAGGCGGGCTGATCCTAAGGGGTCGAAACCACATTCATAGGGGGAGAGCTTTTCGTGGTCGGGGGTCATTTGGGGGAGCCAGAAGGATACAATGGCCAGGACTACGGAAAGTAAAATAGTGATGGTAATTACAGCTATTGCTACGTTCATTATCTTTCCTTGGATTTTAACCAAGACCGGGTGATTGGAAGTCACTTATACTAGTTTTAAATACTAGAAAGATTAAGAGCCTCATCAGTAGATAGAGATATATAGGAATAGTCATACGACGTCTACGAAATGTCAGTATCAGGCAGCTGCTTCGAACCCGAAGTGGTGCTCGGATGTAAAGTGGTATTGGATTTGTCGTAGGAGGCAAACAGCTAAAAATGTTGAGCCAATAATAACGTGTAGTCCGTGGAATCCAGTGGCTACGAAAAAGGTAGAGCCGTATACGCCATCTGCAATTGTAAAGGGGGCTTCATAGTATTCCAGGGCTTGAAGAAATGTAAAATAAAAGCCTAGAAGGATAGTTAGGGCTAGCGATTGAATGGTCTGTTTTCGTTCACCTTCTATAATGCTGTGGTGGGCTCAGGTGACTGTTACCCCGGAGGCAAGTAAGACAGCTGTATTAAGGAGGGGGACTTCAAATGGGTCAAGAGTTGTAATGCCCGTAGGAGGTCAGCAGCCCCCTAGCTCAGGAGTGGGGGCGAGGCTTGCGTGGTAAAAGGCTCAGAAGAATCCTAGGAAAAAAAATACTTCGGAGGTAATGAAAAGAATCATTCCGTATCGAAGACCTTTTTGTACGGGGGGCGTGTGATGCCCTTGGAATGTACCTTCTCGTACGATGTCTCGTCATCATTGATATATTGTAAGAAGTAGTAGAGCTATTCCTAGGGTTATTAAGGTTGTTGAGCGAAAATGAAATCAGGTCGCAAGGCCTGATGTTATCAGCAGGGCAGCAATTGCCCCTGTTAGGGGTCAAGGGCTGGGGTCAACTATGTGGTAAGGGTGTGCTTGATGGGCCATTAGACGTTTTCTTGTAGGTATAGCGTTAGTAGGAGAACGAAGACGTAGGCTTGAATCATTGCTACAGCAACTTCTAATAGGGTAAGGAGAACCAGTACTGTTGTTGTGATGATTGCTACGGTTGGCATTAAGGGGAGAAGTACGAAGGCGCCTGTAGCAATTAGTTGAATTAAGAGGTGACCAGCTGTTAAATTGGCTGTTAGTCGTACTCCTAAGGCAAGGGGGCGGATAAAGAGGCTAATTGTTTCGATAATGATAAGCACCGGGATAAGGGGGCCGGGTGTGCCTTCTGGTAGGAGGTGTCCTAGGGCATGGGTTGGTTGGTTTCGCATGCCAATAATGACAGTTGCTAATCAGAGAGGTACTGCAAGCCCTAAATTTAGTGATAATTGGGTGGTGGGGGTAAAAGTATAGGGAAGAAGTCCTAATATATTTAGGGTAATCAAAAAGATTATTAATGAGGTTAGGAGGGCAGCTCACTTATGACCCCCAATATTTAAGGGAAGGAGAAGCTGCTGAGTAAAACGGTTAATAAATCAGCCCTGAAGCGCTAGGAATCGGTTATTTAATCATCGAGTTGTGGGTGTGGGGTAAAGGAGTCAGGGTAGGGTAAGGGCAAGGGCTATTAATGGGATCCCGAGGTAGGTGGGGCTTATAAACTGGTCAAAAAAGCTTAGTGTCATGGTCAAGTTCAGGGGTCTGTTTTGGCTTTTTCTGCGCTTTGCAGAGTGGGGGTGTTTGGGAAGGTGTGGGCTGTAACTTTAGCGGGAATAATGGCCAGGAAGACCATTCACGAGAAGACTAAAATAGCAAATCAAGGTGCGGGGTTGAGTTGGGGCATGTCGTTAGGGGTGGTTGGGAGCCACCAATCTTTAGCTTAAAAGGCTAACGCTATACCCTATTTAGCTTCCTAGCGAGGCGTCTTCAAGTATTCGAGATGATCAGTTTTCAAAGTGTTCTAGGGGAACTGCTTCCACTACAATAGGTATAAAGCTGTGATTTGCTCCGCAGATCTCAGAGCATTGTCCGTAGAATACGCCTGGTCGGGATGCGATGAAGGCTGTTTGGTTAAGGCGGCCTGGGACTGCGTCCATTTTTACCCCTAGGGCTGGGACTGCTCATGAGTGGAGTACATCGTCTGCAGAGACTAAAACTCGGATGGGGGACTCAACCGGAATAACCATGCGATGGTCGGCTTCTAATAGGCGGAATTGTCCAGGGGTTAGGTCTTGGGTGGGAATTATATATGAGTCAAAGCCAAGATCTTCGTAGTCAGTGTATTCATAGCTTCAGTATCATTGGTGGCCAACGGCTTTAATTGTTAATAAAGGGTTGTTAATTTCATCTATAAGATAGAGGATGCGAAGGGAGGGGAGTGCGATCAGAATTAAAATGATAGCTGGGAGAATTGTTCAGATAATTTCAATCTCTTGTGAATCTAAAATATATTTGTTCGTTAATTTAGTGGTAACTATAGCAAGAATAATATAAAGCACTAGTGTGCTAATCAGGAAGACGATTATTAAAGCATGGTCGTGAAAATGAAGAAGTTCTTCTATAACAGGTGAAGCTGCATCTTGAAATCCAAGCTGTGACGGATGGGCCATTAAAAGCAAGACACGCGGGGGTCTAACCCACACTTCCGCCTTGACAAGGCGGTGTAATGTACTCTTTTACTAGTGTCTTATAAAGAAAGTGGCAGAGCGGTTATGTGGTCGGCTTGAAACCGACCTATGGGGGTTCGACTCCTCCCTTTCTCGTTAGTCTGCTTGTACTTGTACAAAGGCAGGCTCCTCGAATGTGTGGTATGGGGGAGGGCAGCCATGTAGTCATTCTACATTGGTTGTTGTTAAATCTGTTGCTAGAACTTCACGTTTGGCGGCGAATGCCTCTCAAATAATAAATAAGAACATGATAACAGCCACTAGGGAAACAAGTGACCCAATTGAGGAGACTGTATTTCATAGGGTATAGGCGTCAGGGTAATCGGAGTATCGTCGGGGCATTCCGGCCAATCCGAGGAAATGTTGTGGGAAGAAGGTTAAGTTTACCCCTAAGAACATAATACCGAAGTGGATTTTTGTTCAAGTGCTGTGAAGCGTGTAGCCTGAAAATAGTGGGAATCAGTGCACAAAGGCGGCGACAATGGCAAATACGGCCCCCATAGATAGTACGTAGTGGAAGTGGGCTACTACATAATAGGTATCGTGGAGTACAATATCTAGAGATGAGTTGGCCAGAACAATGCCTGTAAGCCCTCCTACTGTAAACAGGAAAATAAAGCCAAGGGCCCATAAAAGGGGTGTCTCTCATTTAATAGAGCCCCCATGAAGGGTCGCAAGTCAGCTAAATACTTTAACGCCGGTGGGAATTGCGATGATTATTGTGGCAGACGTGAAATAAGCACGCGTGTCTACGTCCATGCCAACTGTAAATATGTGGTGAGCTCATACAATAAAGCCTAGAAGACCAATAGCCATTATTGCTCATACTATGCCCATATAGCCAAAGGGTTCTTTTTTGCCAGAGTAATAGGCGACGATGTGTGAAATCATACCAAAACCAGGCAGGATAAGAATATATACTTCCGGGTGTCCAAAAAACCAGAATAAGTGCTGGTAAAGGATTGGATCCCCCCCTCCGGCCGGGTCAAAGAAGGTGGTATTAAGATTTCGGTCGGTAAGGAGCATTGTGATGCCGGCAGCGAGAACTGGTAGAGAGAGAAGGAGAAGAACAGCGGTAATTAGGACAGATCATACAAATAGGGGTGTCTGGTATTGAGAGATGGCTGGGGGTTTCATGTTAATAATTGTGGTGATAAAATTGATTGCCCCAAGGATTGAGGAAATACCTGCTAGGTGAAGTGAAAAGATTGTCAGGTCGACTGATGCTCCTGCGTGGGCTAAATTACCGGCCAGGGGCGGGTACACTGTTCACCCGGTTCCGGCACCCGCTTCTACCCCAGAAGAGGCAAGTAGTAGTAGGAAAGAGGGGGGTAGAAGTCAGAAACTTATGTTATTTATACGAGGAAATGCTATATCTGGGGCTCCAATCATTAGGGGAATTAATCAGTTTCCAAAACCTCCAATTATAATTGGCATTACTATAAAGAAAATCATTACGAAGGCATGTGCTGTAACGATTACATTATAAATTTGGTCGTCTCCAAGGAGAGCGCCCGGTTGGCTTAGTTCTGCTCGAATGAGTAGGCTGAGGGCTGTGCCTACTATACCGGCTCAGGCACCAAATACTAGATAAAGGGTGCCGATGTCTTTGTGATTAGTGGAGAAAAATCAACGTGTGATGGCCACAGGTAGGATGGCTGAGCTTTTAAGCGATGGATTGTAGCCCCACAAACAGAGGTTTGAGTCCTCTTCTTACCAAAAAGTCTTGAGGTGTTATACATATCAGATTGCAAATCTGAAGATGCAGGCTAGTCGTCTGCCGGGGCTTTCCCCCGCCTTTGCCCGCCTTCTAGGCGGGGGAAAGATAGATGGATGCTCGCTGGTTTGAGCGCTTAGCTGTTAACTAAGATCTTGCAGGATCGAGGCCTGCCCTTCTAGTAAGGCTTTAGCTTAATTAAAGTACCTGTTTTGCATACAGGAGATGTGGGGTAGTGTCCCGCAAGCCTTATCAGGGACTGGGGGACTTTCACCCTCACTTAGGGCTTTGAAGGCCCTTGGTCTTGTTTTAACCTAAGTCTCTTAAAGGGTTATTAGTGCTATTGCGGCGGGTGTTAGTGGTAGGAGCAGCAGCGTAGCTATGGCTGAGGTGGCAAGCGGTAGTGTTAGTTGTAAGGAGGGGAGGCGTCATGGGGAGATTGCGGTCAGGTTATTTGGTGAAATAGTTAGTGCCATCGCGTATGATAGTCGCAGATAAAAATATAGGCTAAGGAGGGCGGTTATTGCGGCCAGTGTTGCGGCGGGGGCAAGGTCTTGTTTAGTAAGCTCTTGAAGGATAAGTCATTTTGGCATAAAGCCTGTAAGTGGGGGGAGGCCTCCTAAGGATAGTAGTAGAAGGGGTGCAAGGGCGGTTAGGGCGGGGGTCTTTGTCCATGAGGTTGCTAGAGCATTAATGCTAGTTGCTTTATTAAGTTTAAACATAAGAAATGTTGAAAACGTTATAATAAAATATGTGAGTAGTGTTAAAATAGTCAAGGAGGGGGAGAATTGTAGCACAATTACTATTCAGCCGAGGTGTGCGATGGAGGAGTAGGCAAGAATTTTTCGAAGTTGGGTTTGGTTTAAACCTCCTCAGCCCCCTACAATGGTTGAGGTAAGTCCGAGGATAATTAATAGGGTGGTGTTGGCACAGGGGGTTTGGACTAACAAGGCAAATGGGGCAAGTTTTTGTCAGGTCGATAGAATAAGTCCTGTGGTTAGGTCCAGGCCTTGAAGTACCTCAGGGAGTCATGAGTGTACGGGTGCAAGTCCCACTTTTAGTGCGAGGGCCAAAGTGACAAGAGCTGTTGGGAAGGGGTGGGCAATTTGTAAAAGGTCTCATTGTCCAGTTAATCAAGCGTTGGTGGTGCTGGCAAAGAGTAGTATAGCTGCTCCGGCAGCTTGAATCAAGAAATATTTAGTGGCTGCTTCAACTGCTCGGGGGTGATGGTGTTGAGCCATTAGGGGAATGATGGCAAGAGTATTTATTTCCAGGCCCATTCAGGCGAGTAGTCAGTGGGAGCTTGCGAAGGTGGTAGTAGTTCCTAGACCAATACCAAATAGCAGGGCGGTTAAGATGTAGGGGTTCATTAGCAAAGGAGGGATTTTAACCTTCGTGTTTGGGGTATGGGACCAAGAGCTTAGAATTAGCTGACTTTACTAGGAAATAGTGTAGTGGGAGCACCAGGAGTTTTGCTCTCCTTAGGCGGGGTTCGAGTCCCCCTTTTCTAAGAAGCGGGGGGGATTTGAACCCCCATAAGTCACTCTATCAAAGTGGCCCTTTACTTCAGGCACGGCTTCTTATCTATAGCTGGGGTGGTAAGCCAGCAAATGCAATGGGGAGGGCTAGGTGTCAGATAACCAGGGCTAGTGTAAGTGGGAGGAAGTTTTTTCAAATTAGGTGTATGAGCTGGTCGTAGCGGAATCGTGGGTAAGAGGCTCGAACCCATAAAAATAAGACAGATAGAAGGGCCGCCTTGGTTATCAGGTTTATTGCGGTGAGTTCAGGTAGTATGGGAAAATGAGAGGCCCCTAAAAAAAGGGTGGCGGAAAGCGTATTTATAAGCAGAATATTGGCATACTCGGCTAAGAAAAATAGGGCGAATGGGCCACCTGCATATTCGACATTAAAGCCAGAGACTAGTTCTGATTCGCCCTCAGTAAGGTCAAAAGGTGCACGGTTTGTCTCTGCAAGGGTTGAAATATACCATATTGCGGCTAGTGGTCAGGCTGGGAGTAGTATTCATACGCTCTCTTGGGCAATGTTGAAGGTCTGTAGGGTAAAACCTCCTGTAAAAATAATAGTACTTAATAGGATCAGGCCTAGACTAACTTCATATGAAATGGTTTGGGCTACAGCCCGGAGGGCCCCAATGAGGGCATATTTTGAATTTGATGCTCATCCTGAACCTAGAATGGAGTAGACAGCGAGGCTTGATAGGGCCAAAATAAATAGAATTCCAAGGTTTAAGTCAATGACTGGATATGGGAGAGGCATGGGGGCTCAAAGGGTCAGGGCAAGCGTGAGTGCGAGTAATGGGGCGAGGAGGAAAAGTACGGGAGAGGAGGTGGAGGGGCGAACGGGCTCTTTAATAAAGAGCTTTACACCATCCGCGATGGGCTGTAGCAGTCCGTAAGGCCCTACAATATTTGGACCTTTTCGTAGTTGTATATATCCTAGTACCTTACGTTCTAGAAGTGTGAGGAAGGCGACGGCTAAGAGGATGGGGACAATGAAGGCCAAGGGGTTAAGAATATGGGTAATAAGGACTGAAATCATAGTTAAGGAGAGGACTTGAACCTCTGTAAAAAGGGCTTAGGTCTTTTGCATTCACCGGGCTCTGCCACCCCAACATGCCGTTCTCTTAGGCACGGGGGGTATGCCCTCTTGCCTATTTTAGTTGTCTTCACTAGGTGGGGGTGAGGCTTGCTTAGAGCAGGGGCCTCTTCTTTTCGGTCCTTTCGTACTAGAAAAGAGCACACCATAGATAGAAACTGACCTGGATTACTCCGGTCTGAACTCAGATCACGTAGGACTTTAACCGTTGAACAAACGGACCCTTAATAGCGGCTGCACCATTAGGATGTCCTGATCCAACATCGAGGTCGTAAACCCCCTTGTCGATATGGGCTCTAAAAGGGGATTGCGCTGTTATCCCTAGGGTAACTCGGTCCGTTGATCGGCATTGCCGGATCTTATATGGTCAGATATTCTGTTAATTAGAGCTGCGGCTCTTAGTTGTAGGAGGGGGTGCTCCCCTTCCACGTGGGGGTTTTTTGTTTCCCCGCGGTCGCCCCAACCAAAGACATTAGGGAAGGATTCCGTTAGTTCAGGCCCTTATGGGGGGTTACTTGACAGGATCTTCTTTGGTGTCTAAAGCTCCATAGGGTCTTCTCGTCTTATGTTTATATCCCCGCTTCTGCACGGGGAGATCAATTTCATTGACTTGAAAGAGGAGACAGTTAAGCCCTCGTTGTGCCATTCATACAGGTCTTCATTTAAAAGACAAGTGATTGCGCTACCTTTGCACGGTCAAAATACCGCGGCCGTTAAACTAATAGTCACAGGGCAGGCGGGACCTCTTATTCTTTAGCTTTGCAAGAGGCGATGTTTTTGGTAAACAGGCGAGGCTTGATTTGTTTGCCGAGTTCCTTCTCTTTCTTTTAGTCTTTCCTGAGGTGCACACCTGTGTAGGGTTAACGGTTTATGTTTGAATTCTTTTCTGGTTGTTTGGGTTGTTGTTCAGGTCCCTCTTCGTTTGGGGTCGTTAATGCTCGGTGCGGGTTCGTTCCGAATTACATGTGTGCAAGGAGAGAGGCTTGGCTCTCTTATTACTCATATTAGCAGGGTCCCTCCCATGTCTGCATGGGATGGCCCGGTAGGGAAGGGGGGAGTAAGAACTAACGATCAGGATAGAGAGGGGTAGTGATGTATTTGAGCTATAACGCTTTCTATTGGGATGGCTGCTTTTAGGCCCACCCAAATACTTACCTTTATTTAATTATGATCTTTTTCCTCCCGGAAAAGTTGTATCTTGTTTCAAAGGGGCTGTACCCCCTTTGAATAACTCTCACAGTTTCTTGTGTTATCAGGTGGGGTAATACTGAGGTGAATAAAGAATCTGAGAGGCTGAACTTCTATCCATTTCCCGGGCAACCAGCTATAACTAGGTTCGGTAGGTTTATCACCTCTACTCAAAGCTCATTCCACTCTTTTGCCACAGAGACGGGTTCGCCCTATAAATAGGCTGTCTTGGAGTAGCTCCCCTAGTTTCGGGGTGTCAAACTAAAGCACTCTTCGCTTGGGTCACGCTGGCTAAATCATGATGCAAAAGGTACGAGAATAAATCTCTGCTTTATTTAGCTTCACTGGGTTGTTTCATTTCTCTTTCAGCGGTCCCTTGCGGTACTTTCTCTATTGCTCCTAAGTCCTTTTTCTGTCGCCCATACTAAAGGGGAAAAATGGTTTGTTTAATTAAGACATTCGTGCATTTGGGGTTATAAATAATGGTTGGTTGTTGTTGTGTTTGTGGGCTAGCTGTTGGGCGTCAGGGTGATCCGATTTGCACGGGTGTCTCTTCAGTGTAAGGGAAGTGTTATTCTGTTTTAACTACACTCTGATATTACCAAGTGCACCTTCCGGTACCCTTACCATGTTACGACTTGCCTCCCCTCCGCGATTTTTGGGTTTTTAATTATTTAAAGTGATAGGCTTGGGGAGAGTGACGGGCGGTGTGTGCGCGCTTCAGGGCCGATTTCAGTGGAACACGCTATTTTCCACTTACTACTAAATCCTCCTTCAGGCGCGTGTTTCAGTGCGCCGTTCGTGTTCCCTAACATAGGGAATGTAGCCCATTTCTTCCCCCTCCATGCGCTACACCTCGACCTGACGTTTTGGGTTGTGCCAGTTGTGCTTACTTTTAGGCCTTCACAGGGTAAGCTGACGACGGCGGTATATAGGCGGGATAAACAAGGAAGGGTGAGGTTGAACGGGGGTTATCGGTTCTAGAACAGGCTCCTCTAGGGGGGTCTAAAGCACCGCCAAGTCCTTTGGGTTTTAAGCTGGTGCTCGTAGTTCCCAGGCGGGTAGGGTATGTGATATATTACCAAGGTTTAGGGCTAGGCATAGTGGGGTATCTAATCCCAGTTTGTGCCGGAGCTTTCGTGGGGTCAGGGGTTGTAAAGCTACCTTCGTGGTTGATCTTCTAGCCTTCGGATGCGTATAACAGCTTTGAAGGTGTGCGGCTTTAGTCTTTATTTTCCATAACCACTCTTTACGCCGAATGGTATCAACTTGGGCCTCTCGTATAGCCGCGGTGGCTGGCACGAGTTTTACCGGCCCTCTTAGCTTTAACTAAGTCAAGTTTTCACTTATGGCTTAATGTTTATCACTGCTGAGTTCCCTTGAGGGTGTGGCTAAGCAAGGTGTCATGGGCTTACAGATGTGTGCCTGATACCAGCTCCTTGCTCCCGGGCAGGGAGCTGTAGGGCATTCTCACAGGGGGGCGGATACTTGCATGTGTAAATTTGGCTAAAGTTGATAGTAAAGTCAGGACCAAGCCTTTGTGCGGGCGGGGCTTTCTAGGGCCCATCTTAACATCTTCAGTGTTATGCTTTAATTAAGCTACGCTAGC